CTTTTTTATTTTTTATGAGTTTATTCAATTTATCGTGAAAGGTAAAAGGGAATAAAGGAACCGCGTGTTGATTGTTCTCTAAATGTGAGTTTTCTTCTTCCATATGTAAAAAGGGAATAAACAAATCAATCAAATTCCGGGATGCTTCATGAAGTGCTTCTTTCGGAGTTAAACTTCCGTTTGTCCATATTTCGAGAAAAAGTATCTCTTGTTTTTCATTCCCATTCCCATAATAATGAATACTATGATTTGCATTTCGAACAGGCATGAATACAGCATCGATAGGATAATTTCCATCTTGAACGTTCTGCGGCGTTTGTATAAGATATCCGCGATTTCGCTCGATTTGTAATACAATACACAAATCGATCGGTTCCGTCAAGCTAGCTATATGTTGTGTATTATCAACTATTTCTACATAAGGTGGTAAGATGATATCTTGGGCAGTTACATATCCAGGCCCCCTGGCACAAATATAGGCGCCACAAGTTTCATATAGATTACTTCTCAATACAATTTCTTTCAAATTCATTAAGATTTCATGTACCGATTCTTGAATACCCTTTATGGTAGAATATTCATGCGGTATTTTATCAAATTTTGCATGTGTGATACATGTTCCTTCTATTTCTCCAAGCAAAGCTCTTCGCATCGCAATGCCTATTGTGTCGGCTTGACCTTTCAGAAGTGGAGACAGAATAAAACGCCCATAATAAAGACGTTTACTCTCTGTTCTTGATTCAACACATTTCCACTGTAGTGTCCGAGTAGATACTGTTATTTTCTCTCGAACCATAGTAATATAATTTCATTAGATCATTGAATCATTTATTTCTCTTGTTTCTCTTGAAAGTTCTTCAATGTGCATTTTTACACACGTCTTTTTTTCGGAGGTCTACAGCCATTATGTGGCATAGGGGTTACATCCCGTACAAAAGTTAATAATATACCACTTCTACGAATAGCTCGGAGAGCCGCGTCTCTTCCGAGACCGGGGCCTTTTATCATGACCGCCGCTCGTTGCATACCTTGGTCCACTACTGTACGAATAGCATTGCTTGCTGCGGTTTGAGCAGCAAATGGTGTCCCTCTTCTCGTACCCTTGAATCCACAAGTACCGGCAGAGGACCAAGAAACCACCCTACCCCGTACATCTGTAACGGTGACAATGGTATTATTGAAACTTGCTTGAACATGAATAACTCCCTTTGGGATTCTACGTGCACTCTTACGTGACCCAATACGTTTATTCCTGCGCGAACCAATTCTCGGTATAGCTTTTGCCATATTTTATCATCTTGAAAATATGAGTTAGAGATATATGGATATATCCATTTCATTTCATATTAAAACAGATTCCTTATTTATATTTATGTATCGTTTCATTTAGCGAGTGTGATTATCCCTGCCTTTGTTTATGTCTCGGATTGGAACAAATTACTATAATTCGCCCCCGCCTGCGGATTAGTCGACATTTTTCACAAATTTTACGAACAGAAGCTCTGATTTTCATATTGGTCATTCCTTATCTTAAATTGTAATTTACTTCAATTTACTTCTTCTTCAATTTACTTCTTGGAAGAAAAAAGTTTCTTGAGATTTGGCATCTCGAATCGTATTCTCGCGAACGGGGTGTTCAAACCATTTAATCCTTCGAATCCTTCTTGCGGAGTCGATAAATTATACGTCCTTTGGTTGAATCATACCGATTTACCTCAACCTTGACTCTATCTCCCGGTAGTATCCGTATAAAACTACGTCGGATCTTTCCTGAAACATAACCTAGAATCAGATCTTCATTATCTAAACGAACCCGGAACATGCCGTTCGCAAGCGATTCGGTAATTAAACCCTCATGAATCCATTTTTGTTCTTTCATTCCAGGTAAAGTCCCCTTGAAGTATCAACTAATGAAGGAGGAACAATATTACACAACTCGTCCCTTTTCTTTTTTATTTTACAATTTAAAATTGTAAGTTTTGGGTCCAATTTGTATATTAAAAAGATTACCATATATAACACAAAATTTCTCCGCCGATTCTTTCTAGCCGAGCTTCTCGGTCTGTCATTATACCTCGAGAAGTAGAAATAATTACAATTCCCATCCCGCCTAAAATGCGCGGAATTCGTCGATAATTAGAATAGATTCGTAGACCAGGTCGACTGATCCGTTTTAAATTTAAAAGATTTCTAGAGGGCCTTTTCCTATTCCTTCTATGTCGTAGCGTTAAAACCAAAAAATCTTTGTTGCTTTCTCGATGTTTTCTCACGTTTTCGATAAAACCCTCTCTTAAAAGTATTTTGACAATATTTTCGGTAATATTAGTAGCTGTTATTCGAACTATTCTTTTTTTATCCATATCAGCATTTCGTATAGAGGTTATTACCTCAGCAATAGTGTCCCTGCCCATGATGAACTAAAATAGTTGGTGACTCAAAATTTGATATAATCAACATGCTTATTTTTTTTTTTTTTTTTATGAATATTTTATGAATTATGAATAAAGGTATATGCGTGAGATACAATTTATTTCTCAATCCATTTTTTTCAACTATCCCATAGCGCGATCCCCTTTTATAATACTTCGGGAGCTAATGAAACTATTTTAGCAAAATTAAATTGTCTTAATTCCCGGGCGATCGCGCCAAAAATTCGCGTTCCTTTTGGATTTCCTTCTTGATCAATAACAACTGCAGCATTGTCATCATATCGGATTATCATACCGTTATCACGTTTGAATTCTTTACAGGTACGCACAATTACAGCTCTGACCACTTCTGATTTTTCTAGGGGCATATTTGGTACTGCTTCTTTGATCACAGCAACAATAACGTCACCAATATGAGCATATCGACGATTGCTAGCTCCTATGATTCGAATACACATCAGTTCTCGAGCCCCGCTGTTATCTGCTACATTTAAATGGGTCTGAGATTGAATCATATCATTTTGTAATTTGTTCTTTTAATGTAAAGTAAAGGATAAAAAAAAGAAATATTTTTTGTCTAAAAAGAAAAAAATAAAGAAATAAGCAATTTTTTTTCACACCCAAGACTCATTTCTGTTAGTTATACCCCTTTCGCCTTTATCCCGATATCCCGAAATAATGAATTGAGTCCGTATAGGCATTTTGGATGCTGCTATTGAAATAGCCCGTCTAGCTATATTTTCTGTTACTCCGCCCATTTCATAAAGTATTCGACCTGGTTTAACAACAGCTACCCAATATTCCGGGGATCCTTTCCCCGAACCCATACGTGTTTCTGCGGGCCTTAGTGTAACTGGTTTGTCTGGAAATATACGTACCCATAGTTTTCCCCCACGACGTGCATTTCGTGTCATTGCCCGTCGACCGGCTTCTATTTGTCTAGATGTGATCCAAGCGGGTTCGAGTGCCTGAAGAGCATATTTACCGAAACAAATACGATTCCCTCGATACGATATTCCCTTCATTCTTCCTCTATGTTGTTTACGGAATCTTGTTCTTTTAGGGTTATAGTTGATGGTTGATTATGAATTCCATCTCTACTGCAGAACCGGACGTGAGAGTTTCTTCTCATCCGGCTCCTCGCGAATAAAAGAATTAAAAAACAAAAAAGATTTCGAATCTTAATTAAATAAATTAAATAAAATATTAAATAAAATATTAAATAATTAAGTAATTAAGATATATAGTAAGATATACATGTATTTAAATAGAATCGTGGCATTTTTTGAGACTTCATATAATCTAATCTATTAGTAATCTATAGATCTTGTTTAAATAGACAATTTAAGATTTTAGTTTCTATTTTCGAAATCATATTGTTATTTTTAATTGTTATTTTGAAATATAAATAGAACATATTTTTTTCTTTTTATCGTCCAAATTTATCAATTAAAAAAAAAAAGAAAGTTTTCGCGGGCGAATATTTACTCTTCTATTTCAATTTTCGGCTTGTCTCCTGACTTCTTACAATAGATGAATTGACCTCCGGTTCATTTCGCCATCCCGACCTGTGAATCATTAAGATTCCTTTTTCACTAAAATCTTTTGCATTCACAGCTTCCATCGTTCCCATCGCTTCTTACTTAATGCTTAGGTCCAATTTTTACAACGGAGCTCGTAATGAAATTTGTTCTTGAGTCAATCTTCTTAGTCTTTATTGGCTCGAAGCTCTTGATTTTTTTGTTTTGTTCTATAATTTTAAATTTTAAATTGAATTGTGTTTTAATTTTTTAATTATGTTATATATTAAATTTATTAAATTATATTAAAAATTTATTAAATTATATTAAATAAGAAATATGAAATATATTAAATAAAAATATATTAAATAAATAAGAAATATGAAATATATTAAATAAATAAGAAATATGAAATATATTAAATAAATAAGAAATATGAAATATATTAAATAAATAAGAAATATATTAAATTATATTAAAAATTATATTAAATAAGAACATTTAATTATGTTATATAAGAATCAGTATTAATGCTTTATTACACTGCCTTTTATGAGATGACTTATAGACCTTACATATTACATATTGGAATTCTATATCATTGATATTTTTTTCTCTCTTTCTCTCATCCTTCCATTTATATCCACATCTTTCTTCTCTATTTTGTTTTTCTATTTTGCTTTACAGCTTAAAAATCAGATTGATTTTTTTTCAGAAACACCAAATTTCAGTTGCTACAAAGATATGACCAATATATCATATCTTGACTGGTTTTTTAGATCGAGATAACGCGAAGTAATGGGTTGGTTATTAGTTCTATGGTTAGTTATTAGTTCATACTATGGTGTTGGGCTGGTCTTTTTTAATCCTAACCCTAAAAAACCAACGAGTCACACACTAAGCATAGCAATTTTCTTAAAATAAGTGTCAATCGGATTTTTATTCAACCTTATAGAATTAATAATTAATTGATAGTTTTGAGCAAAAGAATGAAGGATTTCTCTTTTTTTATGTTAAAAAGAAAGCCTTGTCTTTATTATTCCTCGTCTAT